CTTTTTTTAATGTAATGAGCCTGTCTTCTATATCTCTATTTATATTCAAATATAAAAATATCAAAACTGATCACTAATCCAAGAAAATAATATTCGGAGGACTCTTCTGACCAAACAAAAAATTGTCAGCAAAGTTGTTTCTTTTTTTTCTTCAAATCCAAAGAATTTCTCTTACTTTATACGTAGGTCATCAATTTAGCGTTGGATAAAAAAGATAAAAAAAAGTGGAATACCCTTTATTTAATTTATAATTTTTTCCAATCAAATAAAAGGTTCAAATCAGTTTTTTCTCGACATGAGTGTTTTATATCGAAAAAAAAAAATTCCAACTCTTTGTTTTGAAACCTTTTATGTATTAAGATAGTAGTAGAAAGAGTACCATGCTTATATCTGAACTTCAAACGTTTTAGCTTTAACCCTGTTAATGGTCCCACATTATTGGTTGATAGAGAATCAAAGTGGATTTACCAATGACTCACGAAATGCTATGGTTCTTAAATATGATTTCGTAATTTATTCAGAAGTAATTCGCGGAATAATGCACCTTTTCTTTCCTAGGTATACCAAAAAATAAAGTGCAGTTGGTCAGATCCAGCCGATTCTTGAAATAAACAACTCGCACACACTCCCTTTCCAAAAAAAATCAATACACCAAGCACTACACTTAGATTTATTGGATTTGTTGCAAAAATATCGGTATTAAACCCGAAACTTCCGGCGGATGGCCAATAACCCAAGGAAAGGAAAGAATCGGTTACATTTTTCATATGATCTCCTCTTTCGTATTCTTATAGATAAGACTAATTATCTATATTTTTTATTTATTCTAGTATTTTTCTTATTATTTATTTTTATAAATACTACTAAAATATACTACTAAAATAAAATAGAGAAAAAAATAATATTGATTTATATATAATGTATTTTTTTTTTTCAAATTTCCAATAAGAATGATACTTATTAGAATTAGGTATCGGGTCTTATGTTATATGAGTTTCGAAATATCTCCTTTGTTGCAATACTTCTTAAAAAAAGTTCCATTGGAATACGAGAGTAAAGGAAGAAAGCGAATTGGTGTGCCAAATCCTCCTCCCCCAATCAGTCCTTTACACGGGCTGTTGTCCGAACGAATAATAAATGGAAATCTGAATATAATTCAAAAAAAGCAAGAGCAGCAAATCCAAAGAAATAAAAAACGAAAAACTATATGTATTTTTAGTTTGTAGGATTAAACAAAGGGATTCGCAAATAAAAGTGCTAATGCCACAACCAGTCCATAAATTGTTAAAGCTTCCATAAAAGCCAGACTAAGCAATAAAGTACCTCGTATTTTTCCCTCTGCCTCTGGTTGTCTCGCGATCCCTTCTACAGCTTGTCCCGCAGCAGTACCTTGACCAACTCCAGGTCCAATAGAAGCAAGCCCAACGGCCAATCCAGCAGCAATAACGGAAGCGGCAGAAATCAGTGGATTCATGATAAGTTCCTCGCACCAAAACAAAAAAATAAAGAAATAGTTAATGATACAATCAACCAACGAATTATGACTTATTTATTCCATGGATAAAATTTATCCAGTCAAAGTAACTAAGAAACCAGAATTGAAATAATAATATTCGTGAATTATCAGAAATATATCGATATCTCTTTTTTTTATTAGTTCCTATCAACTTTGTGAATCTGTACAAATTTTGTTCTTCGATTTATTTCTTTTTTCCTTTCTTACGAATCATTCTTTGAATTCTTTGTTCTTTTTCGTGATTTAAATTCATCCAATTCAATATTAAATTAAAAATTACAGACGAAGACGAAAAAGAAGGACTTTGGTTGGAATCCCTATATAAATTCACATCATAGTAGGGAAAATAAGATATATCTTCAGTTCATATATACTTATATTATATCTAATATCACATATACATGTCTTTCCCCCATAACGTAAACTAACTATTCATATCATTCATATCTTAGATTAGGAAAAAGATCTTTTAGATCTCTTTCCTTTATTCTACAATTTCTTAATCTTAATATCGTAATATCTTTTTTACTATTACTTACTCTAGATCGTATATACCTTAATTTATACCTTATTTCTATATTTATCTTCCCTAAGTGGATTACCTTGATACGCGCATACATTGAGTTAAGCTAAGCTAAAAAAGAGTATGTCGAAAACTAGTCAATGATGACCTTCCATGGATTCTCCTATATAAGCCGCAGCTAAAGTTGCAAAAATAAGAGCTTGAATACCACTTGTAAATAATCCAAGAAACATGACAGGTATAGGAACCACTAAAGGTACTAAAGAAACAAGAACAACAACTACTAATTCATCAGCTAATATATTTCCGAAAAGTCGAAAACTAAGCGATAAGGGTTTTGTGAAATCTTCTAAGATGTTAATGGGTAAAAGGATTGGAGTTGGTTGAATGTATTTACCGAAATAACCTAATCCCTTTTTGGTAAGACCCGCATAGAAATAAGCTACTGACGTCAGTAAAGC